CCTCCTACAGGGAGGAGGTCAAATTCCAGTTGCAATTCAACTTTGTTTTGTTAAGTTATTTTATTGTGATTCGACATACATAAGATAGACGGAATCACGCTCTGTAGGATTTGAACCTACGACATCGGGTTTTGGAGACCCGCGTTCTACCGAACTGAACTAAGAGCGCTTTCAAAGAAATTTTTTTTCCACTTAACTTCTAACACATCTCGCATAAATATAGTATCCAAAAATGAAAGATTATGCCCCGTCGATCTCAATTAATCTCTCGTTACTGCCCATAGGAGAAGTAATAGGTAGGGATGACAGGATTTGAACCCGTGACATTTTGTACCCAAAACAAACGCGCTACCAAGCTGCGCTACATCCCTTTTAAAAATTGTTGTACAGTGTCATTGTACAAAATACCTGTCTTGTTTTCCACATCTTTATTTTCTCCTCTATCTATATAGAACTTTCTTGTCATTTCTTGTTTTTGGTTTCATATAATAAAAGAATTATATACATCTGAAACCCAACCTAACATATAAAAAAGAATGAATATTTATCCGTAATGCTCAGGAAGAAGGGGTCATCTTTTTCTTTTTTAGTGACAGGAAAATCTCATCTATTGGTTCATTGTACATATCCATTTTTGTTAGGAAATCCGCGTAAAAATAAATAAAAATGATCTTGAACTACAGCATCTGACAATATATGTATTACAATAAAGAAGGAGGATTTTCAATGCGAGATCTAAAAACATATCTCTCCGTGGCACCTGTGTTAACTACTCTATGGTTTGGGTCTTTAGCGGGTCTATTGATAGAAATTAATCGTTTATTCCCAGATGCCCTGTCATTCCCCTTTTTTTAATTCTAGTTATTGATATGCGAAGAAATGAAGAAATATAATTCCACATGACGTAACTAAAACCTCGCCTCTCCCTTTCAATTCTTTAGAATAGTAAGGAAAGAGAAGGAAAAAGTGTATTGAACCTCATAAAAAATCCGGTAGATCCAAGATCAAATTTGGGAAAACAGAAATAAAATTCAAATATGTATCCAGTCTAGGGTGGGCTCTACGAAATCATAGCATAGAAAAAAGATACTTAAATGAAATATTGGGATTTAGGATAGAAATAATTGATAGTTAGAAAGAAATTGTATTACTTAATTATTATTCTATTTTGTATTACTTAACTTAATATATACTATATTAATACATATTCTATTAATTAGATAATAAATTAATTAGATAAGATAATAAGAAGAATTACAACGAAATGCTTAGAAATGGAATTTCTAACTAGTAACTTCTATTGATTTTTTTCTTCTTCTTCGGGTCGGATCGAAAATATAAGACTTAAGTTAAGTCGATACAAAATCTAAAGGAGGTTCATGGCCAAGGGTAAAGATGTCAGAGTCAGAGTTATTTTGGAATGTACCAGTTGTGTCCGAAATAGTGTCAATAAGGAATCGCGGGGCATTTCTAGATATATTACTCAAAAGAATCGCCACAATACACCCAGTCGATTAGAATTGCAAAAATTTTGTCGCTATTGTCATAAGCATACGATTCATGGGGAAATCAAGAAATAGATCGAAGGGAACATCATGTGTTCGATCTTTCCAAAGAACAGGACAGGAAGAGTAAGAACTTAACATATATAATATACATAATATATACAAATCAAACCCGATTTTATGTAGATATTCTTTCATGTGTATAGATATATAGTATATGAATGAAATAATATATGAATCAAAGCCTATTTCGGTTGGATCCGAAATGAATAAATAAATAGAACTTTAGAGATAAGGAATAAACCATGGATAAATCCAAGCAACCTTTTCGTAAATACAAGCGATCTTTTCGTAGGCGTTTGCCCCCAATTGGATCGGGGGATCGAATCGATTATAGAAACATGAGTTTAATTAGTCGATTTATTAGTGAACAAGGAAAAATATTATCTAGACGAGTGAATAGATTGACCTTGAAACAACAACGATTAATTACTATTGCTATAAAACAAGCTCGTATTTTATCTTTGTTACCTTTTCTTAATAATGAGAAACAATTTGAGAGAGCTGAGTCGATCCCAAGAACTACTGGTCCTAGAACCAGAAATAAATAGGCATACTCCTCAATTGACTCAAAAATCCAATTGGAACTCAAGCTCAGATTGATGTTTTGTTCGAAAAGGCCTAGAATCCTGATTTGATTCTTGTGTTATAATATAAGAAACAAAAATGGGGGAGAAGAAGAAATATTTTTTTTTATTGAAACATGTTCGTTCATTTCTACTACTTATCTTAATTTATTTTTATTCTATATCTTCCCGGAGTTCATTCTCCGGGGAATTCCCTTTCAATCATTCCTGTATATTACTTTTGAATCTCCTTTATTTGATAATTTTATTGGAAATCATGTAAAGACAATTCTTATTTGATATAGCTATTTGCGCAAGTATTTTACGATTAAGAAGCAATTGCTTCTTGTACAGATTGTGTATTAATATACTATAACTATAGAATACCTTATTCTCACGAGTTACTGCGTTTATCCGAGTGATCCACAAACGACGAAAATCCCTCTTTTGTCTGCCTCTATCTCGATGAGAGGAAACCAAAGCTCTCATTTTCTGTTGAGTAATCGTTCGAGTAAGTCTTGAATGAGCCCCTCTAAAGGTTGATGCAAATAAACGAATTTTTGTTCGACGTCTCCGAGCTGTATATCCTCGTTTAACTCTGGTCATTGAATCAGATTAAAGCTTAATGAATAACTAATTGATTTCTCTTCTTTCAGTCATCCTTTTCCCCTTCCCCGGTCGATTAATAACAAAACGGATTATTCCGATATATAAAATATCAATTCCAATGGCTTTTGCTACTATGACCTTCCCAACCACGATTTTGTATTCTATTCCTTCCAGTTATTTCACTGGAAATAAGAAATTAGAACGATACTAAATAAAAAAAAAATAGTGGGTTCCATCGTTTCTATGGTTACCTCTTAAACGGTGAGGTCCTCTCTATACACCGGAGCCTCTTCTTTCATTTAATCAAATGTTATTGTTAACTTGTATAGTTCACACTCTTTGGCTCTACCTATCTACAGTAATAGCTCTTTTCACAAAAAGAGTTATCCATACAGTGACGGCATTTAATTATGAAAGTTGGCTAGGTAGCTGACCCTGTTAGTCCGTTCTTTCAAGAAAAGGAGCATAACCTTTTTGCTTCTTATGATACCATTTCCTCCGCTTAATGGATAACCATTTGCTACCAATGGGGAATTGCTTCTTATTTCAAATCTAGATGATTGGATTTGCACCAATGGAAACCATAAATTCCATATACAATATGGGTATATGATAGATCTTCTCTATCTATCCTATTCATTGGTACCGGTCATTGATACTGAAAAAATTGTCTCATTTGTTCGAACTTATGATCTGAACGAGTCGCACATACACCCTAGTACATGTTCCTCGACGCTGAGGACATCCTCTAAGAGCGGGAGATTTTGTAACATTTCTTATTGGCTGTCTTGTGTTTCTAATAAGTTGTTTAATAGTTGGCATGTCGTATGTATATATATGTATATATAGAATAAAATGGGTTGGTTTAGATCGATCTTAACCTGATGATTGATCATCATGAATTATTTCTATTCAATATCAAATCACAGAAAATTTGAATTATGGTTTGAAATAAAATAGATTTATACGAAATCCCCAGTATTTTCATTTTTGACCGCTACAAGATCAACAATGCCATGAGCTTGGGCTTCTGTTGCTGACATAAAAACATCCCTTTCCATATCCTCGGATACAACCCATAAAGGGTTGCCCGTTCTTTGTACATAAACCTTTGTTAGGGTTTCGCGAAGTTTCAGTAGTTCTTCCGCTTCCAGGATAAATTCCCCTGCTTGTGCCTCATAAAAAGAACTAGCAGGTTGGTGAATCATAACCCTGATGATATTGATATAACATCATGAACGGTTCTTCTATCTCGCATGATTGGGCTAAACTAAAGTAGGGGATAAAAAAATAACAAGAAAAAAAAATCAAATAGAATTGAATAACCGTACAGGCATCTTTTGTTCATTGCATACGGCTCTGCAATGGAATTGACCCTTTCTTCTCTTCTATTCTATCGAAGAAAGAAATAGAATCCATCTAATCCAGATCGTTGAATGATCCATTTACCACCCTTCCTTTCATAGAAGTAAAAAAGAATACTATGATGGTTCTGTTACTTTATATATTTATCTCGTCTGTGATTTAGCAATCCCAAAGTTTCTTTTTGATACGATCAAATAAGTCAAAAATGATCTTTTTTTTTTCATTTTTGTACTCTTTCTTTCATAGCATAAGTATCAGAAAGAGACTTCTGGTGTGGAAGAAAAATGGTTTGTGACGCTGAAATGTACTCCCGACACATAAGATCAAATCGGAAATAACCTTTATTTCATACTACTATCTCGATACAAAATCTCATGTTATGAAAAAACAATAATGGTTTGTTCATATCGAACCCGAAGTGCCATGCTATTATTACTTATAATTTTCTTTTATAATCAATGTGGCGAAGGCATAGTCTTCTTTTTTTTTTCAATCAAATAAAAACTCATTGGCGCCAAGCGTGAGGGAATGCTAGACGTTTGGTAATTTCTCCTCCGACCAGAATAAAAGATCCCATTGACGCGGCTAATCCCATGCATATCGTATGCACATCAGGTGACACAAATTGCATAGTATCATAAATGGCTATTCCTGGTATTACCCATCCGCCGGGAGAGTTTATAAACAAATAAAGATCCCTAGTACCATCTTCTATACTGAGATATACCATGAGACCAACAAGTTGATTCGAGATCTCGCTATCAACCTCTTGGCCTAAAAAAAGTAATCTTTCTCGATAAAGTCGGTTGATTAGGACAAAATTGTATCCCTTAGGAACCGTACGTGCACCTTTGGATACATACGGTTCAAAAAAAATTGTGAAAAAGAAAAAAAAGAATCAATGTGTCGATTCCAGCTTTATTTCTTTTTTTTTTTATATGTAACAGGTTTTCTTAATGAAAGGTCTTCTATTAAAAAAAAACGAGATGAGTTTAGGCTCCCTTCCCTCTAAAAAAAAAAAGAGATTACTGAACTTATTAAACTAACCTATCATTGATGTATTGTTTCATCGATATTAAAATCACGATGTCATTGTCTTGTTCCTGAATGGGTCCTTTCAATTCTTTTAGGTTCATGGTCTACCCCGGGAAAAGATCTGTCCGAATTCTATTTGCACATATAGGACAAATGGTCTCAGTACCATTTTTTTGTTATGACTTCTTTTTTTTTGTTAATTTTGTGTCTTGCTTTCCCAAAACTATTTGATGTATTCATCATACTATTCCGTTGGTCTGCAATTTGGGATCACTACTATCACTACTATAGTAATAGTAGGTATAAGAATCATTTATGATACAAGTGGTAATCATACATATATTATATTAACAATTTGTTATCGATTTGGTATTTTCTGAACGGAGCCTGGATACTTTATTTTATCAGTCCAAGTAAACCATAAATTCTTCTAAATTGATAATATTGATCCCCAATATAAAATAAATTGATCTAATTGCACTTCACGCTCCGAATGATTGATTGATGCCTCACTCAATACAATATCTCTTGGGCGAAACAGAGGATATCTCGATCAGGGGAGAGAACGGGTAAATCCCATATGACCCAATATGTCTGACAAGTCGCACTATACGTCAACCCAAACCGCATCTTCCTCTCCAGGACTCCGAAAAGGTACTTTTGGAACACCAATGGGCATTAAATTAAAGAAAAAAATTTAGTACTATACTTCACTTTAATATGGAAACGTAACAATCAATGGTTTATTGTCTTCATCCCTTTTTTCTCTTTATTCTATTTGATACATAGATTGGAAAGTTTATAGAGTAAGACAGAATGAATAAAGAAAAAATTTGAACGAAGAAATCGATCGTTCGAATGATAAACAAGTATCTATCCATTCGTTCCCCAAAAATGGGACCAATCCTCCCATTGCGTATTGGTACTTATCGGGTATAGAATAGATCTGCTTCTCTTTGTTCTTACGAACAAAATTGTTCCGTTATTTTCACGTTATTTTCAATGGAATGGAATAAATATTAATCCTTTCTGATACGGAATCTACTGAAAAGGTTAGGTACATGGTTAGTATATATAGTCTTTTCCAATGCGATAAAATAAAGTGGCATAGTGTCTATTTTTCTTTGATAAAGAGGTATTTCCATGGGTTTACCTTGGTATCGTGTTCATACTGTCGTATTGAATGATCCCGGTCGATTGCTTTCTGTTCATATAATGCATACAGCTCTAGTTTCTGGTTGGGCTGGTTCGATGGCTTTATATGAATTAGCGGTTTTTGATCCCTCTGATCCCGTTCTTGATCCGATGTGGAGACAAGGTATGTTCGTTATACCCTTCATGACTCGTTTAGGAATAACCAATTCGTGGGGCGGTTGGAGTATTTCAGGAGGAACTATAACAAATCCGGGTATTTGGAGTTATGAAGGTGTGGCAGGGGCACACATAGTGTTTTCCGGTTTGTGTTTCTTGGCAGCTATCTGGCATTGGGTATATTGGGACCTAGAAATATTCTGTGATGAACGTACGGGAAAACCTTCTTTGGATTTGCCCAAGATCTTTGGAATTCATTTATTTCTCTCAGGGGTAGCTTGCTTTGGCTTTGGCGCATTTCATGTAACAGGTTTGTATGGTCCTGGAATATGGGTGTCCGATCCTTATGGACTAACTGGAAAAGTACAATCTGTAAATCCAGCGTGGGGCGCGGAAGGTTTTGATCCTTTTGTTCCGGGAGGAATAGCCTCTCATCATATTGCAGCGGGTACATTGGGCATATTAGCAGGCCTATTCCATCTTAGTGTTCGTCCGCCTCAACGTCTATACAAAGGATTACGTATGGGCAATATTGAAACTGTACTTTCCAGTAGTATCGCTGCTGTTTTTTTTGCAGCTTTTGTTGTTGCTGGAACTATGTGGTATGGTTCAGCAACTACCCCAATCGAATTATTTGGTCCTACTCGTTATCAGTGGGATCAGGGATACTTTCAGCAAGAAATATATCGAAGAGTTAGTGCCGGGCTAGCCGAAAATCTTAGTTTATCGGAAGCTTGGTCTAAAATTCCCGAAAAATTAGCTTTTTATGATTATATTGGTAATAATCCGGCAAAGGGGGGATTATTCAGAGCAGGCTCAATGGACAATGGGGATGGAATTGCTGTTGGATGGTTAGGACACCCCGTCTTTAGAGATAAAGAAGGGCGCGAGCTTTTTGTACGTCGTATGCCTACTTTTTTTGAAACATTTCCGGTAGTTTTGGTAGATGAAGACGGAATTGTGAGAGCTGATGTTCCTTTTAGAAGGGCAGAATCAAAGTATAGTGTTGAACAAGTAGGTGTTACTGTTGAGTTCTATGGTGGCGAACT